AACATAATAGAAGTAAGTGGATCGATTAAGTAACCGAATTCTAAAGAAAAATCATTATTAATAGCCCAAGACCATGCATATTGATAGATAGAACTTCTATTTATTTGCTGAATAGATAGATAGACTGAAAGAATCATAACTATGCTTAACAGTAAAATACTAGGAAAAGCCCATACACGACGAAGATTTTTTGTTGCCGTTGGAAAAAGTGGAAGTCCCATTCCTATTAACATAGGAACTGGTAGTGGAATGAAAGGTATAATCCATGAATATTGATATGTATATTCCATAATAAAAAACCTTTTTATTCTTGTTTTATTCTTAATTAATTATTTCTGATTCACCGGCTCTTATCAACTTTTTAGGTTCAATAAAAAATCAAGATATGGAAAACTTAAATAAAATTTTCTATTCTTAATTATTATTATTCTCAACCTTTTTTTTAATACTTCAAATATTCAAATCAAGAAGTTCGAATTGGTCAAATGATATGAGTATAACCAAGTTACGATTACAAATTTTTTTATTAATATATTAAACTATATTAAGTAAGATTTTTAGGAAGATACAAAAAAATTTCAATTAATATTACGTATTACGATAATTTATATCTATAGAGCAAAGAAAAAGAATTAGACCAAAATAGACTACTTAATACATTACTTTATTTTGATATGACTAATATAATAGTAATAATAGGATGGCCCATAACTTGACTCTAAAGAACTTTTTTTCGTTCCTTTATTGAAAAATTCATTGGGGAACCCAGCGATTGTCTTTTATTGAACTGAAAGACATCTTTCGTTGTAGGAAAGAATATGATATTCGAAATTTTTCTTTTCATAACATAAAAAAGAAATAGACTTAAATTAAAAGGAAAAGAAAAAGGAGAATTACTAAAAAAACTTTTCTAAAATTGAAATCATGTATCCTTTTTGATTAACTACTAGTTTCATTCAAATTATGTGTACTCGCTCTTTTGAGCTTGATCAATTTAATAGCAAAAAAAAAAATGAAAGTAATTTTGAATTAGGGGGATAAGGATTGGGTTTTGAAACCTTTCAATCTATTTACCTGCTTTATTACCGGTATAAGTAAAATATAGCAGGACAAAAATGGGCAGGGATATCAAAAAAAACAAAAATTCTAAAGTTTTTGTTTTCCATTTTTTTTTATTCTATACAATATCTGAAAAAAAAAAGAAAAATTTGAATTGTTTGAACAATAGATGTCTTTCACATCCAACTATAGAAATGGATAATTTTTTTAATTTTTCATGGCAGTTCCAAAAAAACGTACTTCTATATCAAAAAAACGTATTCGTAAAAATATTTGGAAAAAAAAGGCATATTGGGCGGCGTTGAAAGCTTTTTCATTAGCAAAGTCTCTTTCAACCGGGAATTCAAAAAGTTTTTTTGTACGACAAATAAATAATCAAACGCTAGATTAAATAATCTAAATCTGAAAATGGTACCCCTTTTTTAATTTTAATATATTTTCTCATTTCCGAATGGGGATTCTTTTTTTCCCCATCGGTTCACTTGTGACAATAAAATAATAAAAAAGTTTTCTTTTTTTCTACATAAAAGAAGATATAAGATCTTTAGGAATAAGAAAAATCAAAAAAAGATCGTTGAAATTAATTGGCTAAGTTAAAAAAAACTGTTTTGTAACTTTTGGAATCATTATTTTTCTGACTCAATATGGAATATATTCCCAACTCCTTTGATAAAAGTCCTCTTTTTTATTTTTATTCATTTAAGTAGGTATTATAGACGGATAATGTGTCAATTTTGAGTGGTCAAAAATGGATCCTATGCTTGTAAAGGAAGATTGATCAATCTTTATAATTAATTCGAATTTTTACAAAGAATTTTTTGATTTACGGTAGATTAGTAATAATTATGATAGAAAATCAAAAACTTTTTTGTTAGACAAGATGTTTAGACCAATATTTAATTGGTCTACTAAATCCTAAAGAAAAATTTCTACAGGACAAAAAAGAACCTAAGGGTTAATACAAAGTTCTACAAATATTTACATAATTCCTTGGATGTCACACTATGCACTATGATCCATAAAAAGAATTTTTTCTTCATTGAAGAAATGCATTTTTAGTTTAGATTCATAAAATAAATGATAAATGAATTTTTCAAAAATATTAAAAAATGCAAATATGAAAAAACTTTTTTTTAATTATATGCTTGGGTTGAAGTCATAATTAGTTAGTTACAGGATTTCCATTTTTATAGAGCATAAACTACGAAAATGTCCTCTGTTAAATAAAACATCTTAATCTTATTATCAAGAAAAGGATAATAAAGATTTTTATTGGAATCTTTTAATGCCTATTTATATTGTTATATTGAATATTGAAAGGAAACGATTTTTTCTCATTAATTTGAATTCAAAAAAAAAATATTGAATTGACTCCTTCAATCTCGACGATTAACTAAAAATAGATTATTATTATTTCAAATACCCTACGCCGCTATGGTGAAATCGGTAGACACGCTGCTCTTAGGAAGCAGTGCTAGAGCATCTCGGTTCGAGTCCGAGTGGCGGCATGACATCTTATAAAAGAGATATAATAAGTCCTATAATGAATTCAATTCCTAATTTCAATTCCGTATAATTTTGTACCCCTTTTTTAAAAAAATTATGATATTTTCTACTTTAGAACATATATTAACTCATATATCCTTTTCGATCGTTTCAATTGTAATTACAATTTATTTGATAAGCTTATCAATCGATGAAATCATAGGACTATATGATTCGTCAGAAAAAGGGATGATAGCGACTTTTTTCTGTATAACAGGATTATTAGTCACTCGTTGGATTTATTCGGGCCATTTCCCATTAAGTAATTTATATGAATCATTAATTTTTCTTTCATGGAGTTTCTCCATTATTCATATGGTTCCATATGTTAAAAAAGAGAAAAATTATTTAAGGGCGATAACTGCACCAACTACTATTTTTACCCAAGGCTTTATTACTTCAGGTCTGTTAACTGAAATGCATCAATCAGAAATATTAGTGCCTGCTCTCCAATCCCATTGGTTAATGATGCACGTAAGTATGATGGTATTGGGCTATGCAGCTCTTTTATGTGGATCATTATTATCAGTAGCTCTCTTAGTCATTACATTTCGAAAAGTTCTAAGGATTTTTAGTAAAAACAATAATTTTTTAAATGAATCATTTTTGTTTGGAGAGATCCAATACATGAATGAAAGAAACAATGGTTTACTAAGCACTTCTTTTTTTTATTCTAGAAATTATTACAAGGCTCAACTAATTCAACAATTAGATCATTGGGGTTATCGTATTATTAGTTTAGGGTTTATCTTTTTAACCATAGGGATTCTTTCGGGAGCAGTATGGGCTAATGAGGCATGGGGATCCTATTGGAATTGGGACCCAAAAGAAACTTGGGCATTTATTACTTGGACCATATTTGCGATTTATTTACATACTCGAACAACTAAAAATTTGGAAAGTATAAATTCTGCAATTGTGGCTTCTATGGGCTTTCTTATCATTTGGATATGCTATTTTGGGGTAAATTTATTAGGAATAGGGTTACATAGTTATGGTTCATTTAATTTACATTAACATCTAATTAAAAAGATCCTGACGAATACAAAGATAGAATATATGCCTATATTTCTATATTCTATAAATAATAAATAAATATTATTTAAGTAAGAATATAAGATAAGAAATAAACTGTCGAGAACCATTTGAATCAAGTAGTGTAGTGATTCAAATGGTTCTCACAAAGGCCAAAGCTATCTGGTTCCAATTTCAATTCATTTTACTTAACTTAAAACTTAACTTAAGAGAAAATCCCACTTAAGCTTAAGAGAAAAAAGACTTCTTTCTCATTCGACAACGAACAATATCCAAAATAATAGGATTGCTTTTTGATTTGTTCTTTTTTTCTTTTCCTGAAACCTATCGATAAAAATAATTAGATATAATAGCTTCCACCTTGTCAACTGATAATGAAAGAACGAAATCCGGATAAATACCGATACCTATTATTGGTAGAAGGATAGAGATCGAAACAAATAACTCTCGCGGTCCAGAATCAAAAAAAGAAGAGTTTGGAACATTAAATAGCTTGTATCCATAGAACATTTGGCGTATCATGGATAATAAATAAATAGGCGTTAATATCATTCCAATTGCCATTAAAAAAGTAACTAGTATTTTTGGCATTAAAAGATATTTTTGACTGGTAATTATTCCAAAAAATACTAATAATTCTGCAACAAAACCGCTCATGCCCGGTAATGCAAGGGAAGCCATCGATAAGATACTGAACATCGTAAATATTTTTGGAAGGGAGATAGCCATTCCACCCATTTCGTCGAGATAAAGAAGACGTATTCTATCATAACTCGTTCCTGCCAAGAAAAAAAGAGCAGCCCCAATAAATCCATGAGAGATTATTTGTAAAATGGCTCCATTGAGTCCCGTATCGGTTATAGAGCCAATTCCAATAATTATGAAACCCATATGAGATATAGAGGAATAGGCTATTCTTTTTTTTAAATTACGTTGACCCGGAGATGTTGAAGCTGCATAGATTATTTGTATTGCGCCTATTGTAATCAACCAGGGAGAAAATAGGGAATGGGCGTGGGGTAATAATTCCATATTGATCCGAACCAACCCGTAGGCTCCCATTTTTAATAAAATTCCAGCTAGAAGCATACAGGTACTATAATGTGCCTCCCCGTGGGTGTCTGGTAACCATGTATGTAAGGGTATAATCGGCGATTTGACAGCAAAAGCAATAAGAAATCCAATATAGAATATTATTTCCAGTGCCGCGGGATACGATTGATTAGCTAATGTTTCAAAATTTAATGTTGGTTCATTAGAACCATATAAACCAATACCCAAAACTCCTATTAATAGAAAAATGGACCCTCCCGCAGTGTACAAAATGAACTTTGTAGCTGAATAGAGACGTTTCTTCCCCCCCCACATGGATAGAAGTAGATAAACGGGAATTAATTCTAACTCCCACATGATGAAAAAAAGTAAAAGGTCTCGAGAAGAAAATGATCCTATTTGACCGCTGTACATTGCTAACATCAGAAAATGGAATAATCGGGAATCTCGAGTAATTGGCCGAGCCGCTAAAGTAGCTAAAGTGGTAATAAATCCCGTCAGTAAAATAGGTCCTATAGAAAGTCCATCTATTCCCAATCTCCAATAAAAATCAAAAAAATTGATCCATTTATAATCCTCTGCTAATTGGGTTAATGGATCGTCCAATTGGAAATGAGAACAGAATGTATAGGTTGTTAAAAGAAGCTCTAAGATACATATACATATAGTATACCACCTTATTACTTTATTTCCTCTATGAGGTAGAAAGAAAATAAAAGAACCCGTCAATATCGGCAAAACTACAATTATTGTTAACCAAGGAAAATCATTCGTGGTAAAGACAAGATACACTTGGACAAAAAAACCCGTGCTCAAAAATCGAAAATAAAATAATATTATTATTTTATTTTTTGAGCACGGGTTTTTGTCGGTAAAAAAAAATCAACTGTATTCAAAATGGATTTAAGTGGTTTTTTCTGTAACGTATTAATAAGCTAGACCCATGCTTCGAGTTGTTTCATGCCATAAATAAACTCGAACGCTCAAAAAATCCGTTGGGCAGGCGGATTCACATCTCTTACAACCGACACAGTCTTCTGTTCTTGGAGCAGAAGCAATTTGCTTAGCTTTACATCCATCCCAAGGTATCATTTCTAATACATCTGTTGGGCAGGCTCGGACACATTGAGTACATCCTATACAGGTATCATAAATCTTTACTGAATGTGACATTGGATCTATAACTTTTTGAATGCCATAAATTTTCGATCTAGTAAACTTATAAATGAATCGTATATTTAGACACCAGATGAATCAATGATTTTACCAGAATTTTTCCAATCAATCTAATTCTGGATCGACTCATGAGATTGGACCAAGATACTTTGATTTTGTACTTTTTCTCAAATCTACGTATTATACATGCTATGCTGATTTCAATTCATACTAATTGAAGTTGATGATAATTTAAATTGATGAATAGTCTAATTTCTATAATTGATATTACTTAATTTATTCATTTTATTTATTCAATAAATTCGATTGATTGATACGAGTTGATTTTCTGTTACGATAAATTGACGAAACAATAGCTAACCCAATAGCGGCTTCGGCGGCTGCAATAGCTATAACAAAAATTGAGAAAATATCTCCTTTTAATTGTCGACTATCAAAAAAATCCGAAAATGTTACGAAATTTATATTAACTGCATTCAGTATAAGTTCAAGACACATAAGGGCCCTAACCATATTTCGGCTCGTGATCAATCCATAGATACCGATAGAAAATAAATAGGCACTCAAAACAAGTACATGTTCGAGTATCATTGACCAGCTCCTTATTAATTTGGATTCATTTCAATTCAATATGAACAACAATTCAACCGAGTCGATTTACTATAATAAGTACAAAGCAAGAAAATGGTATTTGGTAATAGATAAAAAGAATTTTTTTTAGAGTCTTCAGGGAGAAGTAGAATTGAAGATAAATGAATTTGATAACACAGAACAGGGTTGAATTTTGATTGCTGTTAACGGTTATAAAGATTTCTCATTGCCGAGCAACAGCGATTGCACCTATCAAAGCAACTAAAAGTATTATCGAAATGAGTTCAAATGGAAGAAAAAAATCGGTTGATAAATGAATTCCAATTTGTTGACTATTACTTATCAAATCTTGCTCTATAATCTGATTTGATTTTGTCGTCCAAATAATCCCGTACCAAGACGTATCTAGAATAGTACTAATTAGTGAAACAAAAATACTTGTACAAACCAACGAAGTAATCCCATCGCCAACAGTCCAAAGGTTCAAATCTTTGGAATATTCTGAACCATTCATGAACATTACAGCAAATATGATTAAAACATTTATAGCTCCCACGTAAATAAGGAGTTGTGCGGCCGCTACAAAATGGGAGTTTGATGGAATATAAAATAAGGATATACAAACAAGAACCAATCCCAACGAAAAGGCAGAATAAATTGGATTAGTAAATAACACCACTCCTAGACCTCCTACTATAAGACCTGATCCCAGAAAAACTAAAAGAAAATCATGTATTGGTCCAGGCAAATCCATTTTTTTTTAAAGATAAATAAATCGAAATGTTTTTCATGATTTTATTGACCCGACCAGGAAATTTTTTACGATATCCTATATGCTCCTAATTGAACTATTAAATTCTAATCGACTGGGTTTAAATTAAAATTGATATAGGTAGAATTAGTGGACCAATATCCTTTTTCACTCGAAAGAAAAGGGTCGTTTAGTTCGAAACTATATTTAGTTAGTTATATAATTACGTATATTATATATAGCTCAATTCAAATTAAGTCGCCCTTCCCACCAACCAATTTACAGTTGGT